TCTTATCCATATTTAGTCATTCCACCGTATCTTGTATCTTTCTTTTACTAGCTTTATTAGTTTTATTCTATACCGTTTTATCCCTATGAGATACCATACAATGATTTTATAAAGAAAGGATATAATGAAACTCTTGATTGAATCTTTTCATGGGAACACGATCTATTTTATTTGATTGATGGATCCAACAACTAATTTTAATGAATTAAAAAAGGGAGTGGTCTTATTCAAAGCGCCTCGTGATCTTCAACCAATTTTGTGCTTCAATATAATTACCCGGACTGAGCGCTATAGCTTGTTTCCAATACTCAGCAGCTTGATCGGACCAAGCCTCTGCAATTTCAGAATCACCTTGTAGAATGGCCTGTTCTCCCCGGTCGGAATAGGTAGCTCCTTCCCTTCGAACCGTACTTGAGAGTTTCCTACCTCATACGGCTCGACAATCGATTCTTTTTGCTTGCGCCCCGTCTTAATCTACCTTATGTTAATTGAATTAGATTTGTCATATTGTCATAAAAGTATCCCATTTTTGTTGGGTTAGCCATAAGAAGTTAATTACATAAGTTTAAAACTCTAATTTTTTGATCAATAAAAAGCTTTATCTTTTCTCCCACCTTCAGAGGAATGAAGTATGGATCGACCCTATATCCTATATATAATAGTGTTAAAATATAGTGTTAGAATTCTCTGAAAGGTAACTATCTCAATTGTATATATGCAATTTATATAATATAGATATAGAATTTTTGAAAAAGACTTTCCTCCCTAATATCCTAATATAATATAAGAAAAAAGAACTTACGATCTTTGGGATCTGATGCTACACCGCTGCTCAATACCTTAGTGGATCAACTCTATTACATAATTTGATTCCTAACTTTTATCCTGTATCACGGGATAAGTAAGCAAAGCAGTTCTTAACTCTATCGACCAAATAGCTTGCTAATTGATCTTTACGGTGCTTTCTCTATCAATTCAATCCTTTATCCATGGAGTATATAGGCTTTATCCATTTCTTCTTAATTTTGGTTCTCGTGAAGTCTCTTTACTTGCTACAGCTGATAAAAACCGTTGCTTTAGACGACGCATATGTAGAAAACCTATTTCATTCTAGTATTTACTAGTTAATTGGATCTTTTTTCCTTCTTTCTATAGTAGAGATAGTCGCACGTAATGACAGATCACGGCCATATTATTAAAAGCTTGTGGTAAGAATGGGTTTCGTTCGAGTGCCTGGAAATAATATTCCAAAGCCCTTGTATGCTCTCCGTTGCTTGTGTGTATAAGTCCTATGTTATAGAGTATATAACTTCGATCATAGGGATCAATTTCTGGTCGCGTAGCTTCATAATAATTTTGTAAAGCTTCCGCATAATTTCCTTCGGATTGAGCCAACATCCGTTACGGTCGTTCATTCTATTCAAAGAATCTCCGTTCCAGAACCGTACGTGAGATTTTCATTTCATATGGCTCCTCCCTTCTTTCTGCGCATAGTACTAAGGGAAATAATCCATGAAATTCAAATTTGACTATTCTCATTATGAACTGAAAGGAGCTAGTATTTTTACAAGAAATCTCTAGCCAGCCTTCCTGCAAGAGGTTTTTTATTAACACCAACTGTATTAGTACTAGATGGAAATGGTAACTCCAACAATTTCTTTGTCCTCAACGCCCCCTATTTCCAGGAATTAGTCACTTCAACGATCTTTGATGGTTATACGGATACCCAAAGTACGAACGAGATGGATGTTTGTTGTCCCAACCATTCTTGTTAGCCCCGATACCGATAAGGAAAAGGGTAATTTATAACAAAGTTTTCATGTTGTTGATTCCTAGGTGTAGTGCTTCTTCCCCTATGCTGCCTATTGGTACTAGTGGAGTAGGATTGACTCGCAATACGGAACCCATAGGTGTAACCTTTCGCTAAATACTAAAATCAACAATTGAAGCATCCGAGGCTGCATCAATCGAGGATACACGACAGAAGGAATTGTTCTATCTACAAACTTCACCTTCACCAAGCGTAGGTTTATTTTAATAATTTGGTTTTTTCTATCTCGAACCATGTCTCTTTTCTTTCTCGTAATACTGGACCTAAAAAAAAAAAGAATCAAATCGCACCATCTCTGTAATAGGTAAATGCCTTTTTTTCTCCGGAAGTTGTCGGAATTATTCGTAATAAGATATTGGCCACAATTGAAGAGGTCTTATCAATAAAATTTGCATTTATCTGAGATCTCGGCATAATTAACAATCCATTCTATAATTCTTTTCATTACCCTTAGGGTAAGGGGAAAATGATAATGATCCCGCAAACTAAAGGAATTGTACGGTACGAAATAACATAAAATAAAAACAGACTAATTATAAAAAAAGATGTGGACCTTTTGTTTGGATTGGACAAGGAGAGATATGAAATATTGAAATCAGATTCGATTTCATTCTAATTTCGTAGTATAACAATGAACGGAACTATAAATATTTCATCTAAGTTGAATAA